ATGATATATGGTTGTAATAAGCAAAATTACAATTATTATAATTATTGTAACAGTTTGAATTAAAATAAATTACTATTATTATAATAATTGTAAAGTTGAAGAAAAGTAGGTAGGGGTTTATAACACTAGGGGCTTTCCTGTTTTCCGGGGGGTTTTCAGGAGTATTAAGCATCTTAGGAGTTTTGGGGGGGGGGGGGTTTTCCCCCAAAAAAGCGGAAAGAAGTTTGTTTTTGCAGCTCAGGGGGAAATAAAGAGGTCCAGGTGAAAGACAAGATCATCTTATGCTCTTGAGATTATTTAATGCAGTTTTAAAGTGATGTCTTTTATATATTGGACGGGGGGGGTTAAAAGCAAGAGAAAATGTTCTCCCTTGTGTATATAACTGAGCTCAGCACTCTGAAATGCAAAATGAAAGGAAAGAAAAAAAAGGAACCCCTTACCCCCTAGAAAGAACGCTCGGCTTGCTGGGTAACGAGGAGTATGGTTTACACCATTAACTTATGCAAGCGTCAATGAAAGTGTGAGGAATAAATAAACCTATGTTCCTGAAGTAGGAACCAAATGCCAGGAATAGATCATTTTGTGAAACCCCCACAATATTTGTCCCTGACCATCAAGAAGAGTTAGCATTAGGAACTTAGGTTTGGTAGGTTCTTATTGGGTAATATTTTGGAAGAATTACTAGAGTTTGAATCTTGGTATATCATTACTTTTAACAGTTATTATTGAGTTTAAAATTCTTGTTTGGGCAATTTATTTGTAACGTCTTTAAGATGCAGTTCTTGTTGTTTATGGTTAATACCATATATTTTACATAATATGTAAAATAAACCATAATGTTTAAATACTATAAATGGTTATTATACATAACATGTGTGTAGAACATGAATGTATTTAAAACAGTATATGTACTCGTACATAATATATGTGGTTTTTAATGTTATGTACATGTACACATACTGGGATAAAATTAAATATTATAAATATGCAAGGAATAGTTTAATGTTAGAATCTTAGCTTTGGGAGCTAAGGACAGGAGTTAAAATCTCCTTTCCTTGAAGCAATAGGGAAGATTTTAACTTCCGTCGTCCGGTTTACAAGACCGGCGCTCTGGGCTCTGAGCTACTAATGCGGGGTTATGATCATCCAAATATTTTGTTCTCTAACCATCCTGTGAGGGGGAATAGGACAAGAAAGATTAGGAAGTAGAGCGCTGAGGCAATTTGACCAATAATTACATAGGGATGTTCTACTGGCATTCCTCCAATTCATGTTAGGATTAGGACGTCTGCAACTAATGTCCAGAAGACGATTTGGCCGAGTGGGCGAAATGTTAGTGAGCGGTATTTTGATGCGTGCAAAAGGGGGACTAGTATAAGGATGAGAATAGAGAATAAGAGAGCAAGTACTCCTCCTAGTTTATTAGGGATGGATCGGAGGATGGCGTAGGCGAATAAGAAATATCATTCTGGCTTAATATGAGGGGGAGTCACTAAGGGGTTGGCTGGGGTGAAGTTATCTGGGTCTCCCAGTTCGTTTGGGGAGAATAGGGCTATACAGGTGAGTACAATAAGAAGGACAAGGAACCCTAAAAGATCCTTATAGGAGAAGTATGGGTGGAATGGGATTTTGTCGGTGTTTGATGTGATACCAATTGGGTTATTTGAGCCGGTTTCGTGTAGGAAGAGTACATGAAGTATAGTCACTGCTGCAATGACGAAAGGAAGTAGGAAGTGGAAGGCGAAGAATCGATTTAGAGTTGCATTGTCAACTGAGAAGCCCCCTCAGATTCATTGGACTAGGGAGTCCCCGATGTACGGGATTGCGGAGAGGAGGTTTGTAATTACGGTGGCGCCTCAGAAAGATATTTGTCCTCAGGGGAGTACGTAACCTACAAAGGCGGTTATTATCGTTAATAATAGGAGGACCACTCCAATATTTCATGTTTCTTTATATAAATAGGAGCCGTAATATAAGCCTCGTCCGATGTGAAAGTAGATACACACGAAGAAGAAGGATGCGCCATTGGCATGTATATTTCGAATCATTCATCCAAAATTTACGTCGCGGCAAATGTGTGCTACAGAATCAAAGGCTGAGGTGGTGTTAGGGGTGTAGTGTATTGCTAGGAATAGGCCAGTCACAATTTGAATAATTAAGCAGAGGCCTAGGAGTGAGCCGAAGTTTCATCAGGCTGAGATGTTGGATGGAGCGGGAAGGTCCACTAGTGCGCTGTTGGCAATTTTTAGTAGGGGGTGGGTTTTTCGTAGGCTAGTCATTAGGTAGGTTCTTGTAGTTGAGTCACAACGGTGGTTTTTCAAGCCATTGGTCCTGGTTAAAATCCTGGCAGGAATTTATGACTTTTATTTTTTGTTTATTTTTATTTTGTTTAGTGGTGGGTTTGATTGCTGTTGCTTCAAATCCTTCTCCTTATTTTGCTGCTTTTGGGTTGGTGGTGGTTGCAGGTATGGGGTGTGGGGTATTGTTAGGGTATGGTGGACCTTTTTTATCTTTAGTACTATTTTTAGTATATTTAGGGGGCATGTTGGTAGTATTTGCTTATTCAGCGGCTCTTGCCGCTGAACCATACCCTGAAACTTGAGGAAGTCGGGCAGTTATATCATATTTTGTATTTTACTTTGTTAGCGTGTTTTTGGCGGGAATTTTTTTGGGTAAAAATTGGCATAAGGATTTTTGAGTGCCAGCGGATGAGGGGGATGAGTTTACTTTGTTTCGTGCGGATATTGGAGGGGTAGGGCTAATATATTCTTCGGGAGGGTTGATGTTAATTATCAGTGCCTGGGCTCTTCTTTTAACTTTGTTTGTGGTTTTGGAGCTTACACGGGGTTTGAATCGGGGTGCGCTTCGAGCAGTTTAATAGGTTATTAAAAGAATTAGGAGAATTAGAGTGAGGGCAAATATGGTGAGGAATGTTTTGACCATTCCTCGTTGGATGTTGCTTGTTATTGATGCTATGGGCGTATTAATAAGAATAATAGCTTTCGGACCTGTTTTTTCGAATCAGATTTGGTCGATTGTCTGGTTAGCTATTGTTTGTCCTAAAATAAGGTTAAGTTTAGGGGCTAGTCGGTGAATAATTGCGGGGAAAAATCCTAATATGTTTGAGAAGTGGTGGGTTGTTGTGTTTGGTATTGGTTTAAATTGTTTATTTGTTAGGGTGGCGAGTTCTAGGGCAATGATGAGGCCTGCCACTGTGACTAGAAGGGCGGAAAATTTTAGTAAGGGAGGTATGGTTAATACAGGTGTTTTGAGTGGTAGCATATTAGAAGTAATTAAGAGGCCGGCAACAATGCTCCCTCATGCTAGTCGTTTAATAGGATTAATAACTGCTGGATTATTTTCATTAATTGGGGAGAGTGGGGTAAATCGGGGATGACCCATGACAACAAAGAATACGACTCGGAGGCTATAAACAGCTGTGAAGGAGGTTGCAAGGAGAGTTAGAACAAGGGCTCAGGCGTTTAGGTAGGAAGTGTTTATTGCTTCAATAATGGCATCTTTAGAAAAAAATCCTGCTAGAAAGGGGGTCCCTGTAAGGGCGAGGCTTCCAAGGGTTAAAGAGGAGGATGTAAATGGGGTTAAGTTATGTATTCCTCCCATTTTTCGAATGTCTTGTTCGTCATTTAGGCTGTGGATAATTGAGCCAGAGCAGAGGAACAGTATTGCTTTAAAAAAGGCGTGGGTGCAGATATGGAGGAAGGCTAGTTGGGGTTGGTTTAGTCCGATGGTTACCATCATAAGGCCAAGTTGGCTTGATGTAGAGAAGGCTACAATTTTTTTAATATCGTTTTGGGTGAGGGCGCAGGTGGCTGTAAATAGGGTAGTTAGGGCTCCCAGGCAGAGGCAGGTAGTTAGGGCAAGGGGGTTGTTTTCTAAGAGGGGGCTTAGGCGGATGAGGAGGAAGATCCCAGCGACCACCATAGTGCTTGAGTGCAGGAGGGCGGATACTGGGGTGGGGCCTTCTATAGCGGAAGGTAGTCATGGGTGTAGGCCGAATTGGGCTGATTTCCCGGTTGCGGCGAGGATAAGCCCTAGGAGGGGGAAGGTCAGGTCTATGTTTTTTGCAGTTGCAAATATTTGTTGTATTTCTCATGAGTTTAGATTAGTTGCTATTCATGCTATAGCGAAGATGAGGCCAATGTCACCGACTCGGTTATAAAGTACAGCTTGGAGGGCGGCGGTGTTAGCATCTGCTCGGCCGTATCACCAACCAATAAGTAAAAAGGATATGATTCCGACCCCCTCTCAGCCGATAAAGAGTTGAAACATATTATTTGCGGTAACTAAGATGATCATAGTGATGAGGAAAATTAAGAGATATTTAAAAAATCGATTTATGAACGGGTCTGCGTGCATGTATCATGAGGCAAATTCTAGAATAGACCATGTGACATATAGGGCGATAGGGACGAAGATAATAGAGTATTGGTCAAATTTTAAGCTAATATTAATATCAAAGGTGAGGATGGTTATTCAATTTCAGTTGGAGATAATTACTTCGGTCCCCTTATTTAAGAAAATAAATAAGGGGAGGAGGCTTACTAAGAAGGCTAGTTGTACTGCTGTTTTGACATGGGAGATGGCTCATTGGGGGTTTTTAGGGTCTGGGGAAAGGCTTGTGAGAATGGGATAAAATAAAATAATGAAAATGACAATTAGGCTGGTAGTTATAATGATGGGGGTTGTAAACATCATAGCTGCTACTTGGATTTGCACCAAGAGTTTTTGGTTCCTAAGACCAATGGATGAGCTGTTATCCTTTAGGAGCATGGCAAGTGAGCCTTGGAGTCAAACCAAGGGAGGGAAGATTAGCAGTCTTCATTGCTGTCGGGCCTCTCTTGGTGGAGGAGGAGATTTTAACTTCTATTTTCAGAATCACAATCTGATGTTTTTATTAAACTACATCCACAGATGGCTCAGCCTCAAATCAGCTCAGGCTTTAGGATGAGCAAGGCCAGGGGAATAAGGTGGAGGCTAATTAATAGATGTTCTCGTGTGTGGGAGGGTTCAACTATTAGGATGTGTGGTGGGAGTGTGCCTCGTTGAGTTATCAGGAATATATAAAGGGAATAGCCTGCTGTAATTAATGTTCCAGTGCCAGTTAGGATAAGGGTTCACCATGACCAGTTAAAAAGAGAAACAATAATAAGAAGTTCCCCTATAAGGTTGGGCAGGGGAGGGAGTGCTAGGTTGGCGAGGCTGCTAAAAAACCACCATGTTGTTATTAAAGGCAGGACTATTTGTAGGCCTCGAGCAAGTATCATGGTTCGACTGTGTGTTCGCTCGTAGTTAGTGTTAGCTAGGCAGAAGAGGGCTGATGAGGTAAGACCATGAGCAATTATTAAAATAATTGCTCCAGTTAATCCTCAGGGTGTTTGGATGAGGATGCCGCCTGCTACTAGGCCCATATGGCTTACAGATGAGTAAGCGATGAGTGATTTTAAGTCTGTTTGACGCAGACAAATTGATCCTGTTATAATAATGCCTCAGAGGGCGAAGATAATAAAGGGGTAGCTTAGTTCTTTGCTAAACGGTTCGGTAAGAATTATTATTATACGGATCATGCCGTAGCCTCCAAGTTTTAGTAGGACGGCAGCAAGAACCATCGATCCTGCAATGGGGGCTTCAACGTGGGCTTTGGGTAGTCAGAGGTGAACTCCATATAGGGGTATTTTTACTAGAAATGCTAGCAGGCAGCCTGCTCATCAGACTTTATTCTCCCAAGGAGAGAGGTTAAAAGGGTCTGTGAATTGTAAGGTTAGAATTGATAGGGTGGCGGGGGCTTTTTGGAGAAGGAGGAGGCTGACTAAGAGTGGAAGGGATCCTGCTAAGGTGTAAAATAAAAAGTAGGTCCCTGCGTTCAAGCGTTTTGTTTGGTTTCCTCATCGAGTAATAATAATAAGGGTAGGAATCAAGGTGGCTTCAAATGAAATATAAAAGAGGATCATGTCGGTAGCGCTGAAGGCCAAAATGAGAAAGAATTGGAGAAGAATTAGCATGGTAATATATATTCGTTGTCGGTTTACTGGCTCTTGAGTTAAGTGATTTTGACTTGCTAGGATTATTAGCGGGAGGAGTCAGCAGGTGAGAATTAGAAGGGGGGCTGAAAGTTGGTCAATTGCTATAAAGGAGTTTAGTGAGGTTCACCCTGTTTCTAGGGGAAATTTTGATCAAGATAAGCTGAGGAGAGCAATGATAAAACTGTGAGAGAGGGTGGTAGGTCACAGCCATTTGGGGGAAATTAGTCAGGTGGTAGGAATGAGCATAAAAGTTGGCAAAAGGATCTTTAACATTGTAGGAGATTTAGGTTTTGTAGGCGATCTGTTCCGTGGGTTCGGGTTGTGGCTACTAGCAAGGCAAGACCTGCGCTTGCTTCACAAGCTGAGAATGCTAGGAGGAGTATAGGGGTTGTGGAGGAGCCTGTTGAGTCTAACTGAAGGGTTCAAACAGAGAGTGCAATAAATAAGGATAGCATTATTCCTTCGAGGCAGAGTAAGGCAGAAAGAAGGTGGGAGCGATGAAATGCCAGGCCTGCAAGGCCTAGGAGGAAGGCTGACGAGAAGGCAAAGTGGACGGGGGTCATTGGGCAGTTGCGGACTTTAACCACAAGCTTTTGAGCCGAAATCAAATATTTTGCTTATACTAACTACCTATTCGGCTCATTCTAGTCCCCCTTGTTGCCACTCATAAATAAGTCCGAGGGTGAGGATAATGAGAACGGCTGAGGCTCAAAGGAATGTGTAGGTTGGGGTTATTAGTTGCACCCCTCAGGGGAGGGGTAAAAGTAAGGCAATTTCTAGGTCAAAAAGAAGAAATAGAATAGCGACGAGAAAGAATCGGAGGGAGAAGGGTAGTCGGGCAGTACCTAAGGGGTCAAAGCCACATTCGTAGGGGGAGAGTTTTTCGTGGTCGGGGTATATTTGAGGGAGTCAAAATGAAATAATGGCAAGAATAGAGGAGAGGGCCACGCAGATAATAATTGTTGATGTGAGGAGGTTCATTATCTTTCCTTGGACTTTAACCAAGACCGGGTGATTGGAAGTCACTTATACTCAAATTAATACTAGAAAGATGAAGTTTACTGGCAGGGAAGGTTAAGATCCTCATCAATAGATGGAGACATATAGGAATAGTCAAACTACGTCTACGAAATGTCAGTATCAGGCAGCTGCTTCAAATCCGAAGTGATGCTGGGTTGTGAAGTGGTACCAAATTTGGCGGAGGAGGCATACGGCAAGGAATGTTGATCCAATAATGACGTGAAGTCCATGGAAACCTGTGGCTACGAAGAAGGTTGAGCCATAGACTCCGTCTGCGATTGTAAAGGGGGCTTCAAGGTACTCTATGGCTTGAAGGGCTGTGAAATAGAGGCCAAGAATAACAGTTAAGACAAGCGCTTGAATTGCTTCTTTTCGGTTTCCTTCAACAATGCTGTGGTGAGCCCAGGTAACAGTAACCCCGGAGGCTAGAAGTACGGCTGTATTTAGTAGCGGGACTTCAAATGGGTCAAGGGTTATGATTCCTGTTGGGGGTCAAACACCCCCGAGCTCTGGGGTAGGTGCGAGGCTTGAGTGGTAGAAGGCTCAGAAGAAGCCTGCGAAGAAGAGAACTTCGGATGTGATGAATAGGACTATACCTAGTCGGAGGCCTTTTTGTACTGGTAGTGTGTGATGTCCTTGGAATGTTGCTTCACGAATCACATCTCGTCATCATTGGTATATTGTTAATAAAAGTAAGGTCAGGCCTAGGGATAGGAGCACAAGGGAGTTGTGGTGAAATCAAATTGCGAGGCCGGAGGTCACTAAAAGGGCGGCGATGGCTCCTGTAAGTGGTCATGGGCTTGGGTCTACTATATGATATGGGTGGAGTTGACGGGCCATTAAACGTTTTCTTGTAGGTAAAGGCTTAGTAGCAGTACAAATACATAGGCTTGAATTGCGGCTACTGCTACTTCTAGTAGCGTCAGTAAGACTAGAAGAATGGCTGTTAGGATGGCTACGGCGGGCATAATTTGCATAAGAACAAAGACTGCTGTCGCGATCAGTTGAATAAGTAAGTGGCCGGCTGTTAGGTTTGCTGTTAGTCGTACCCCAAGTGCTAAGGGGCGGATAAAGAGGCTAATAGTTTCGATAATAATTAGAATAGGGATGAGTAGTGTAGGGGTTCCTTCTGGGAGAAGGTGGCCTAGGGCATGGGTTGGTTGGTTTCGTATTCCAATAATAACCGTGGCTAATCATAAGGGTATTGCAAGGCCTATATTAAGGGATAGCTGAGTGGTCGGGGTAAAGGTGTATGGTAATAGGCCGCACATATTTAATGAAATAAGAAAAATCATTAATGATGTGAAGAGGGCTGCTCATTTATGGCCTTCTACGTTTAAAGGGAGAAGCAGTTGTTGTGTAAATCGATTGATAAACCAACTTTGGAGGGTTACTAAGCGATTGTTTGTTCAGCGGGTTGAGGGGTTGGGATAAAACAGTCAGGGAATGACTAGGGCAACAATAATCAGAGGAATAAATATGTAAGTGGGGCTTATAAATTGGTCGAAAAAGCTTAATGCCATGGTCAGAGTCAGGAATCTTTTTTTGTCTTAATTGTGTCCTGTGTATTTGGTTCGTTGGGAAAAACATAGTTTAGAATTTTTGGAAGAACCATAGCTGTAAGAATTAATCATGAGGCAACAAGGATGTAAAATCATGGAGCTGGGTTTAATTGAGGCATTTCGCTGAGGGTGGTTGGTAATCACCAGTCTTTAGCTTAAAAGGCTAACGCTAGGGACCTATTAGCTTCTTAGCGAAGATTCTTGGAGCATTAGGTGTGTTCAGTTTTCAAAGTGTTCGAGTGGGACGGCTTCTACTACGACAGGTATAAAGCTGTGGTTGGCTCCGCAGATTTCGGAGCATTGTCCATAGAACACCCCCGGTCGGGAGGAGGTGAATGTTGTTTGATTTAGTCGTCCTGGGACGGCGTCCATTTTAATTCCCAGCGTAGGAACCGCTCATGAGTGAAGGACATCTTCTGCGGAAATAAGGACACGAATGGGGGAGTCTGTGGGGATTACTATTCGATGATCGGCATCTAGGAGGCGAAATTGGCCAGGGGCGAGGTCTTGTGTGGGGATTATATAAGAGTCGAATGCGATCTCTTGGAAGTCTGAGTATTCATAACTTCAGTATCATTGATGTCCGATGGCTTTTACTGTAATATGTGGATTATTAATTTCGTCCATAAGGTATAGAATTCGTAAGGATGGTAGGGCTAATACAATTAGGATCACTGCTGGTAGAACAGTTCAAATAATCTCTACCTCTTGGGAGTCAAGGATTAGTTTGTCGGTTAAGCTTGTTGTTACCATAGCTAAAATGATGTAGAGTACAAAGGCGCTAATTATTAAAATGATTATTATAGCGTGATCATGGAAGTAGACTAGTTCTTCTATGAGGGGTGAAGTTGCATCTTGTAAGCTTAGTTGTGCAGGGTGAGCCATAGCAATTATCAAGACACGCAGGGGTTTAACCCACAATTTTACCTTGACAAGGTAAGGTTATTATTTAACTAGAGTCTTTAAGAAAGTGGCAGAGTGGCCATGTGGTTGATTTGAAATCAGTTTATGGGGGTTCAATTCCTCCCTTTCTCGTTAGTTTGATCGGACTTGGACGAAGGCAGGCTGTTCAAATGTGTGATATGGAGGGGGGCAGCCGTGTAATCATTCTACATTTGTAGGGGTGAGCTCTAGGGAAAGGACTTCTCGTTTGGCCGTAAATGCTTCTCAAATAATAAAGAGAAATATTACTACTGCAACGAGGGACACGAGAGAGCCAATGGAGGAGACTGTGTTTCATAGTGTATAAGCGTCTGGATAGTCAGAATACCGTCGGGGTATTCCGGCCAGGCCTAGGAAATGTTGTGGGAAGAAGGTTAGGTTTACCCCTGTAAACATAACTCCGAAGTGAATTTTTGTTCAGGTTTCGTGGAGTGTGTAGCCTGTAAATAAGGGGAATCAGTGGACAAAGCCAGCGACAATAGCAAATACGGCCCCCATTGATAAAACGTAATGGAAGTGGGCGACTACATAGTATGTATCATGAAGAACAATGTCTAGGGAAGAGTTGGCTAGAATAATTCCGGTTAGTCCTCCGACTGTAAATAAAAAAATAAAGCCCAGGGCCCATAGGAGTGGGGTTTCTCATTTAATGTTGCCGCCGTGGATAGTGGCCAGCCAGCTAAAGACTGGGGAGTCAGTGGGGATTGCGATAATTATTGTGGCGGAAGTAAAATATGCACGGGTGTCTACGTCTATCCCCACTGTAAATATGTGATGGGCTCAGACGATGAACCCCAGGAGGCCAATGGCCATTATTGCTCAGACTATTCCCATGTATCCAAAAGGTTCTTTTTTACCGCAGTAGTAAGCCACTACGTGAGAAATTATGCCAAAGCCTGGCAGAATCAGAATATAAACTTCAGGATGCCCAAAGAATCAGAATAGGTGTTGGTAAAGAATGGGGTCCCCTCCCCCTGCAGGGTCAAAGAAAGCGGTGTTGAGGTTTCGATCTGTTAGGAGCATAGTGATTCCTGCAGCTAAGACAGGGAGGGAGAGAAGAAGTAGGACGGCTGTGATTAGAACAGCTCAGACGAATAAGGGTAGCTGATACATTGAAGCAGCGGCAGGTTTCATGTTAAAAACAGTTGTAATAAAGTTGATCGCTCCGAGAATAGAGGATACCCCTGCTAAGTGGAGGGAAAAAATGGTTAAGTCGACTGATGCTCCTGCGTGGGCTAGATTACCTGCTAGAGGGGGATAAACGGTTCAGCCTGTTCCGGCCCCAGCTTCAACCCCCGAAGAGGCTAGGAGGAGCAAGAAGGACGGGGGTAGTAGCCAGAAGCTTATGTTATTTATTCGGGGGAAGGCTATGTCGGGGGCACCAATTATTAGAGGCAGAAGTCAGTTTCCGAAGCCTCCAATCATGATTGGCATAACTATAAAGAAGATTATTACGAAAGCGTGTGCGGTGACGATAACATTGTAGATCTGGTCATCGCCTAGAAGTGCGCCGGGTTGACTCAGCTCTGCACGAATTAAAAGGCTCAGGGCTGTCCCCACTATTCCGGCTCATGCCCCAAAAATCAAGTAAAGGGTGCCGATATCTTTGTGATTGGTTGAGAAAAATCAACGTGTAATTGCCACAGGTAAGATGGCTGAGTGATAAGCGGTGGATTGTAGCCCCACGTACAGAGGTTAAACTCCTCTTCTTACCAAGCCCAGCAGTGTCAGGCACGTTAGATTGCAAACCTAAAGGCGCAGGCTAACGCCTGCCTGGGCTTTCCCCCGCCTGTTTTGTTAAAGGCCAGGCGGGGGAAAGTAGACGGATGCTCGCTGGCTTGGGCGCTTAGCTGTTAACTAAGATTTTGTAGGATCGAGGCCTGCCTGTCTAGAAAGGCTTTAGCTTAATTAAAGCGTCTGTTTTGCATGCAGAAGATGTGGGTTAATATCCTGCAAGTTTTATTCAGGGACTGGGAGATTTTCACTCCCGCTGAGGGCTTTGAAGGCCCACGGTCTAAATGTTATCCTAAGTCTCTTAAGGGGCTAGGAGGGTTATTATTGCGGGAGTAAGGGGTAGGAGGAAAAGGGCGGCGATTATTGAGGTAGCAAGTGGGAGGGTGAGTTGTGGTGAGTGAAATCGTCAAGGGGTGGTCCCTGTTAGGTTATTAGGCGCAATGGTAAGTGTTATAGCATAAGATAGGCGAAGGTAGAAGTATAGACTTAGTAGTGCGGAGAATGCGGCTAGTGTGGCCAGGAGGGGGAGGTCTTGCTTGGTTAGCTCTTGTAAAATAAGTCATTTTGGAACGAAACCTGAGAGGGGCGGTAGACCGCCTAGGGATAGTAGGGCGAGGGGGGCGAGAGTGGTAATGATTGGGGCCTTAGATCAGGAGATTGTCAGTGAATTGATATTGGTGGCTTTGTTTAATTTAAATATTAGGAATGTTGAAAAGGTTATAATAAAATACATTATTAAGGTTAGGAGTGTAAGGGAGGGAGCAAATTGAAGGACGAGGACCATTCATCCTAGGTGGGCGATTGATGAGTAGGCTAGGATTTTCCGCAGCTGTGTTTGGTTGAGGCCTCCCCATCCTCCTACTAATGTAGATATTAAACCTAAAGTAATAAGAAGGGATGAATTGGGTGTTTGAATTTGTAATAGGAGGGCAAAGGGGGCGAGTTTTTGTCAAGTGCTTAGGATTAGCCCGGTGGTCAGGTCTAGGCCTTGAAGAACTTCTGGTAGTCAGGAATGTAGTGGGGCTAGGCCTACTTTTAGGGCGAGCGCTGCGATTATTATTGTGGTGGGGAGAGGGTGGGTTATTTGGAGAATGTCTCATTGTCCAGTTAGTCAGGCATTTGTAATGCTAGCAAAGAGAAGGGTTGCGGCTGCGGTGGCTTGGGTGAGAAAATATTTGGTGGTTGCTTCTACAGCTCGGGGGTGGTGGTGTTGGGCTATGAGAGGGAGGATGGCCAGGGTGTTAATTTCTAGGCCTATTCAGGCAAGTAATCAGTGGGAGCTTATAAATGTAATAGTGGTCCCTAGTCCTAATCCGGATAGAAGGATGGTAAGGATGAATGGGTTCATTTGCAGAGGCAGGGGTTTAACCTGCATGTTTGGGGTATGGGCCCAAAAGCTTGTTTAGCTGACTCTGCTAGGAAGGAGTGTATTGGAAGCACTAAGAGTTTTGATCTCTTCGGTAAGGGTTCGAGGCCCTTCTTTCTAAGGAGTTGGGAGGACTTTAACCTCCATTATTCACTCTATCAAAGTGGTCCTATAATTCAGGCACAATTCCTAGTTAGAGTTGCGGTGGAAGTCCGGCAAAAGCGATGGGGAGGGCGAGGTGTCAGATAATAAGAGCAAGTGTGATGGGGAGGAAGTTTTTTCAAATTAGATGTATTAGTTGGTCATATCGAAATCGTGGGTAGGAAGCTCGCACTCATAGAAAGACTACGGATAGAAGAGCTGTTTTTGTTATTAAGTTTATAGCTGTTAGTTCTGGTAGCATTGGTGTATGATAGGCCCCTAAAAATAGTATGGTGGAGAGGGTATTTATGAAGAGGATGTTAGCGTATTCTGCTAGAAAAAAGAGGGCGAAGGGTCCTCCTGCATACTCAACGTTGAAGCCAGAGACTAGTTCTGACTCCCCTTCAGTGAGGTCAAATGGTGCACGGTTTGTTTCTGCTAATGTAGAGACGTATCATATAGCGGCTAGTGGTCATGCGGGGAGAAGAAGTCAGATACCTTCTTGGGCTGTATTAAAGGTTTGAAGGGTAAATCCTCCGGCGAAGATAATAATACTTAGAAGAATAAGTCCGAGGCTTACTTCATAGGAGATGGTTTGTGCTACGGCTCGAAGGGCTCCGATTAGGGCATATTTAGAGTTTGAGGCTCAGCCTGAGCCAAGAATTGAATAGACTGCTAGGCTAGACAGTGCCAGAATAAAAAGAATTCCTAGGTTAATGTCTGTTACCGGGTACGGTATGGGTAGGGGGGCCCATAGGGTGAGGGCTAGGGTAAGAGCCAGAACTGGTGCGAGTAGAAAAAGAATTGGGGAGGAAGTTGAGGGGCGTACTGGCTCTTTAATAAATAATTTTACTCCATCGGCGATTGGTTGGAGGAGTCCGTAAGGTCCAACAATGTTGGGGCCTTTTCGGAGCTGTATATATCCTAGGACTTTTCGTTCGATAAGTGTTAGGAATGCTACGGCTAGTAGAACGGGGACGATATAGGCTAGGGGGTTAATGATGTGTGTGAGGAGGGTAGAGATCATAGTTGAGGAGAGGATTTGAACCTCTGTGGTAAAGGGCTTAGGTCTTTTGCAATTTCCGGGCTCTGCCACCCCAACATGTCAGGCTCTTTGACATGAGAGGTGTCCCCCTTTGTCTAATTTATATGGCTTCATTAGATTGGGGTGAGGCGTGCTTTTAGCATGGGCCTCTTCTTTTCGGTCCTTTCGTACTAGAAAAGCTTACGTCATAGATAGAAACTGACCTGGATTACTCCGGTCTGAACTCAGATCACGTAGGACTTTAATCGTTGAACAAACGAACCCTTAATAGCGGCTGCACCATTAGGATGTCCTGATCCAACATCGAGGTCGTAAACCCCCTTGTCGATATGGGCTCTAAAAGGGGATTGCGCTGTTATCCCTAGGGTAACTTGGTCCGTTGATCGGCGTTGCCGGATCATTTTTGGTCAGAAATTCTGTTGATTAGAGCTGTCGCTCTTAGTTTTGGGAGGAAGGATAAGGTGGGTTTGATCTCCCAGTCCACGTGGGGGTTTTTTATTGCCCCATGGTCGCCCCAACCGAAGACATAAGGACAGGTCTTTTTAGTTTAACTCTTTTATCATAGGGGTGAGTGACGAAGTCTGTCTTGTGTCTAAAGCTCCATAGGGTCTTCTCGTCTTATGTTAACATCCCCGCTTCTGCACGGGGAGATCAATTTCATTGACTTGAAAAAGGAGACAGTTAAGCCCTCGTTATGCCATTCATACAGGTCTTCATTTAAAAGACAAGTGATTGCGCTACCTTTGCACGGTTAGGATACCGCGGCCGTTGAACTGAGTTGTCACTGGGCAGGCGGGACCTCTTATTTTTTGGATTACAAGAGGCGATGTTTTTGGTAAACAGGCGAGGCTTGGTTAGTGTTTGCCGAGTTCCTTCTTTTTCTTTTAGTCTTTCCCTGGTTGCACGCCGGTGTGGGTTTAACGGTGTTGTAAGTTAATACTTTTCTGGCTTATTATTCTGTATTAATTACCCTCTTTATTTGGGGCCGGTTAATTTTCGGTGATGGGTTCGTTCCGATTTACACGTGTGCTGGGAGAAGGGGTTTGCCCTTCTTATTACTCATATTAGCATGGTCACCCCCATGTAGGCATGGGGCGGCCTGATAAGAATTAGGGGGATAATAGGGGTTTATTGGGATATCGGGAGAAATTAATGTTTGAGCTTTAACGCTTTCTGTTGGGATGGCTGCTTTTAGGCCCACCGGCACATTGTTCCTTCAGTATTATAATATTTACCCTCCTGGAAAAGTTGTATCTTGAGTCAAAGGAGCTGTACCCCCTTTGACTAACTCTTAAGGCTTCTTTAAATGTGTCAAGAAAAATAAAATATGTTGGACAAGAGAATCCTTAGGGCTGAACTTCTATTCAGTTCTCAGGCAACCAGCTATAACCAGGTTCGATAGGTCTGTCACCTCTACTCAAAGTTCTTCCCACTCTTTTGCCACAGAGACGGGTTTGCCCTATATATTAGGCTGTCTTGGAGTAGCTCACTTGGTTTCGGGGTTTTAAACTAAAATTCTTTTTGCTTAAATTTACTGGCTAAATCATGATGCAAAAGGTACGAGGGAAAATCTCTGCTTTTTTTTGCTTTACTGGTCTTTTTCATATCTTTTTCAGCGTTCCCTTGCGGTACTTTTTCTATGGCTCCCATAGGTCCTTTTCTATCACCTATACTGTGGAGAAAAATGGTTTGGTTAAATATATGACGTATATTTTGGATTATTTATATTTGTTTGTTAGGGGTGGGGGTGGGGCTAGCTAATGGGCGTCAGAATGATCCGGTTTGCACGGGTGACTTCTCGGTGTAAGGGAGATGCTTTACTAGTTTAGCTACATTCTGATTTGTGCCAAGTGCATCTTCCGATACACTTACCATGTTACGACTTTCCTCTCCTCCGGGTTGGCAGTGTTTTATTTAAGAGGTGCAAGTTTGGTGAGGTTGGAGAGGGTGACGGGCGGTGTGTGCGCGCTTTAGGGCCTATTTCAGCGGAATGCTCTATTTTCTGCTTACTACTAAATCCTCCTTCAATAACATATTTCAATGCATTATTCGTTTTCCCTAATGTTAGGGAATGTAGCCCATTTCTTCCCCTCTCATTCACTACACCTCGACCTGACGTTTTGGGCTGTGCCAATTTTGCTTACTATTTTTCCTTCACAGGGTAAGCTGACGACGGTGGTATATAGGCGGGAAGGAGCAAGAGAGGGTGAGGTTGAACGGGGGTTATCGGTTATAGAACAGGCTCCTCTAGGGGGATGTAAAGCACCGCCAAGTCCTTTGGGTTTTAAACTGGTGTCCGTAGTACCCTGGCGGATGTGGGGGTGGGCCACAGTCGATGTTTAGGGCTAAGCATAGTGGGGTATCTAATCCCAGTTTGTTTCTTAGCTTTCGTGGGTTCAGGAAAAATAAAGCTACTTTCGTTGTTGTTCTTCATACTTTCGTGTGCGTATAACAGCTTTGATAGTGTTCGGCTTTAGTTTGAGGTCTTCCCTAACCACTCTTTACGCCGTGGTCTATCAACTCGGGCCTCTCGTATAACCGCGGTGGCTGGCACGAGTTTTACCGGCCCTCTTAGCTTTAACTAAGTCAAGTTTTCACTTATAGCTTAATGTTTATCACTGCTGAATTCCCGTGAGGGTGTGGCTGAGCAAGGCGTTTTGGGCTTAAGGGTTGTGCCTGATGCCAGCTCCTTACCCCCGGGCAGGGGGTTATGGGCATTTTCACAGGGGTGCGGAGACTTGCATGTGTAAATTTAGCTAAAGCTGATAGTAAAGTCAGGATCAAGCCTTTGTGCCCATGGGGCTTGTTACAGCCCATCTTAACATCTTCAGTGTTATGCTTTGTTTAAGCTACATTAGC